AGGCTTTCCAACCCATTTTGGTAGAGGGATATGCTATTTGTTTACATCCATTAGTTTGTAAGGGTTTCAATGCAGACTTTGATGGAGATCAAATGGCTGTTCATGTACCTTTATCTTTAGAGGCTCAAGCGGAGGCTCGTTTACTTATGTTTTCTCATACGAATCTCTTGTCTCCAGCTATTGGGGATCCCATTTCTGTACCAACTCAAGATATGCTTATGGGGCTCTATGTATTAACAAGTGGTAATCGCCGAGGCATTTGTGCAAATAGGTATAAACCATGTAATTATCAAAATGAAAAAATTGACGATAATAACTATAAGTATACGAAAGAACCCTTTTTTTGTAATTCCTATGATGCAATTGGAGCTTATCGGCAGAAAAGAATGCATTTAGATAGTCCTTTGTGGCTCCGGTGGCGACTAGATCAACGCGTTATTACTTCAAGAGAAGCCCCTCTCGAAGTTCACTATGAATCTTTGGGTACCTATCATGAGATTTATGGACACTATCTAATAGTACGAAGTATAAAAAAAAAAATTCTTTGTATATACGTTCGAACCACTGTTGGTCATATTTCGCTTTATAGGGAAATCGAAGAAGCTATACAAGGTTTTTGCCAGGCCTGTTCGTAGGTACCTAATCATAATCATATGGTATCCAAGCTAAGTAATTCTATGACACCAGTGTGAATTTAGGACTCTTCAGTTGAACTGGGACCTTGGCTCCTGAATTTCTACGCGAATCAAGATCGAGAAAAGGAAGTTTTCCAATCATTGACTCAAACCCACTGTTGAACCCCACTCAGCGCAATATGGAGGTACTTATGGCAGAACGGGCCAATCTGGCCTTTCATAATAAAGTGATAGATGGAACTGCTATTAAAAGACTAATTAGTAGATTAGTAGATCATTTCGGAATGGCATATACATCACACATCCTAGATCAAGTAAAGACTCTGGGGTTCCGGCAAGCCACTGTTACATCCATTTCATTAGGAATTGATGATCTTTTAACAATACCTTCTAAGAGATGGCTAGTCCAAGATGCTGAACAACAAAGTTTGATTTTTGAAAAACACCACCATTATGGGAATGTACACGCCGTAGAAAAATTACGACAATCTATTGAGATATGGTATGCTACAAGTGAATATTTGCGACAAGAAATGAATCCTAATTTTAGGATGACCGATCCTTTTAATCCAGTCTATATGATGTCCTTTTCGGGAGCTAGAGGAAATGCATCTCAAGTACACCAATTAGTAGGTATGAGAGGATTAATGTCGGATCCACAAGGACAAATGATTGATTTACCTATTCAAAGCAATTTACGTGAAGGATTGTCTTTAACAGAATATATCATTTCTTGTTACGGGGCCCGCAAAGGTGTTGTGGATACTGCTGTACGAACATCGGATGCTGGATATCTTACACGCAGACTTGTTGAAGTAGTTCAACACATTGTTGTACGTAGAACAGATTGTGGCACCACCAAAGGGATTTCTGTGAGTCATCGAAATGGGATGATGCCGGAAAGAATTTTTATCCAAACATTGATTGGCCGTGTATTAGCAGACAATATATATATAGGCCCGCGATGTATTGCCATTCGAAATCAAGATATTGGGATTGGACTTGTCAATCGATTCATAACCTTTCAAACGCAACCAATATCTATCCGAACCCCCTTGACTTGTAAGAGTGCGTCTTGGATCTGCCGATTATGTTATGGACGGAGCCCTACTCATGGCGACTTGGTCGAATTGGGAGAAGCTGTAGGTATTATTGCGGGTCAATCTATTGGGGAGCCTGGTACTCAACTAACATTAAGAACTTTTCATACCGGTGGGGTATTCACAGGGGGTACTGCAGAACATGTACGAGCCCCTTCTAATGGAAAAATAAAATTCAATGAGGTTTTGGTTCATCCTACACGTACACGCCATGGACATCCTGCCTTTCTATGTTATATAGACTTATATGTAACTATTGAGAGTGAAGATATTATACATAACGTAACTATTCCACCCCAAAGTTTTATTTTAGTTCAAAATGATCAATATGTAGAATCAGAGCAAGTAATTGCTGAGATTCGCGCGGGAACATCTGCTTTTAGTTTTAAAGAAAAAGTGCGAAAACATATTTATTCTGACGTTGAGGGAGAAATGCACTGGAGTACCGATGTATACCATGCATCCGAATTTACATATAGTAACGTACATCTCTTACTAAAAACAAGTCATTTATGGATATTATCAGGAGGTTTGTGCAGATCCAGTGTAGTCCCTTTTTCACTCCACAAAGATCAAGACCAAACGAACGTTCATTTTTTTTCTGCGGAAGGAAAAAGTATTTCTATCCTTAATACAGTCAATAATACTCAAGGAAAAGACAAATTCTTTCGTTTGGGTCTTTCTGATAAAAAAGAAAGCAGTAGTCGCAATTATTCAGAATTTAATCGAATCGTATATACAGGTCATTCTAATCTCCTATTTCCTTCTATTCTCCACAAGAATTCTGATTTATTGGCAAAGAGGCGAAGAAATAGATTCATCATTCCATTCCAATGGATTCAAGAACGAGGGACGGAAATGGAAATAATGCTCTGTTCCAATATTTCTATTGAAATACCGATAAATGGTATTTTTCGTAGAAATAGTATTCTTGCTTATTTTGATGATCCTCAATACAGAAGAGAGAGTTCGGGAATTGCTAAATATGGGACTATAGGATTGCATTCAATCCTCAAAAAAGAGGATTTGATTGAGTATCGAGGGGTTAAAGAATTTACGTCAAAACAACAAATGAAAATAGATCGATTTTTTTTTATTCCCGAGGAAGTGCATATTTTACCCGAATCTGCTTCCGTAATGGTGCGGAACAATAGTATCATTGGAGTAGATACACAAATCACTTTAAATACAAGAAGCCGAGTGGGCGGATTGGTACGAGTGGAGAGAAAAAAAAAGAAGATTGAACTTAAAATCTTTTCTAGAGATATCTATTTTCCTGTAGAGATAGATAAGATATTCCGACACAGTGGCATCTTAATACCGCCGGAAACGGTAAACAAAACATTTAAGGAATCGCAAAAATTGAAAAATTGGATCTATGTCCAATGGATCACACCTACCAAGAAAAAATATTTTGTTTTGGTTCGACCCGTAATCATATATGAAATAGTGGATGGTATAAATTTAGAAACACTTTTTCCTGAGGATCCGTTGGGGGAAAAGGATAATCTAGAACTTAGAGTCGTAAATTATATCCTTTATGGCAATGGTAAACCAATTCGGGGAATTACTGGCACAAGTATTCAATTAGTTCGGACTTGTTTAGTGTTGAATTGGAACCAAAACAAAAAAAGTTCTTCTATCGAAGAGGCTCATGCCTCCTTTGTTGAAGTAAGTACAAATGGTCTGATTCGATATTTCCTAAGAATCAATTTAGGAAAATCCCATATTTTATATATCAAAAAAAGGAAGGATCTTTTAGGTTCAGGATGGATCTCTGATAATAGGGCAGATCGCACTAACCCATTTTTTTCTATTTATCCCAAGGAAAGGATTCAAGAACCACTTAGCCAAAATCAAGGAACTATTCGTACGTTCTTGAATAGAAGTAAGGAGTCCCAATCTTTGCTAATTTTGTCAGCGTCTAATTGTTTTCAAATAGGCCCATTCAACGATGGAAAATATTCCAATGTGATAAAAGAATCAATTCAAAGAGATATTCCAATTTGGAATTCGTTAGGCCCTTTAGGAACAGCCTCTCAAATTGCAAATTTTTATTACCTTTTAAAAACCCATAATAAGATCTCGTCAACTAAATATTTGCAACTTTACAATTTAAAACAGACTTTTCAAGTACTTAAATATTCTTTAATGGATGAAAGCGGTAGAATTTATAATTCCGATCCATGCAGCAACATCCTTTTGAATCCATTCAACTTAAATAGGGATTTTCTTCATCATAATTATGATCCTAATTCTCATTATTGTGCTGAAACATGCCCAATAATTAGCCTTGGGCAGTTTCTTTGTGAAAATGTATGGATAGCCAAAAACGGACAACACCTAAAAGCGGGCCAGGTTATAATTGTTCAAATGGATTCTGTCGTAATAAGATCGGCAAAGCCTTATTTGGCCGCCCCAGGAGCAACTGTTCATGGCCATTATGGAGAAATTCTTTCCAAAGGAGATACATTAATTACATTTATATATGAAAAATCGAGATCTGGTGATATAACACAAGGTCTTCCAAAAGTGGAACAAGTGTTAGAAGTACGTTCAATTGATTCAATATCGATGAACCTAGAAAAGAGAGTTGAGAGTTGGAACGAACATATAATAAGAGTTCTTGGAATTCCTTGGGGATTCTTGATTGGTGCTGAGTTAACTATAGTACAAAGTCGTATCTCTTTGGTTAATAAGATCCAAAAGGTTTATCGATCCCAGGGGGTGCAGATCCATAATAGACATATAGAAATTATTGTACGTCAAATAACATCAAAAGTGTTGGTTTCAGAAGATGGAATGTCTAATGTTTTTTTGCCCGGAGAACTCATTGGGTTCTTGCGAGCTGAACGAACGGGGCGTGCTTTAGAGGAAGCGATTTGTTACCGAGCCGTATTACTGGGAATAACGAAAGCATCGTTCAATACTCAAAGTTTCATATCTGAAGCGAGTTTTCAAGAAACTGCTAGGGTTTTAGCAAAAGCTGCTTTACGTGGCCGTATTGATTGGTTGAAAGGTTTGAAAGAGAACGTTGTTCTAGGAGGGATGATACCTGTTGGTACTGGATTCAAAGGATTAGTGCACCGTTCAAGGCAACATAATAACATTCCTTTCGAAACCCAAAAGAATAATTTCTTTGAGTGGGAAATGAGAGATATTTTGTTCCACCACAGAGAATTCTTTGATTTTTACAGTTCACAAAATTTACATAATACATCAGAACAATAATTTATAGGATTTCATAATTCCTAAGAGCGGATTC